ATGGGTTTATATGGATCCTGGGGGGTTGAAAGCACACATCAAAATGACATTGACATAAATTGACAAGGTAATATTTCCATTTTTTCATCAGAAGAGGCGTATCCTTTGAGACAAAAATGGATTTTCCTTGATATCTAAGATAATGTATGAAAGGATCCTTGAGCAAGCATAGGCTGTCCCCCCAATCCTTAGTAAAGACTTCTACAAAATGTTCTATTTTTCCATAGAAATATATTCGCTCAAGAAAGACCTGAGAAAATGTTAATCGGAAATGAAAGGATTGATTACAAAGAAAAAAGAAAACGGACTCGTATTCATATACATGAGAATTATATAAGAACAAGAAGAATCTTGGAGTCTTTTTTGCAAAAAAAGAAATAGATTTCTTTGGAATAATACGACTGTTCAAATTCCAATACTCGTGAAGAAAGAGTCGTAATAAATGCAAAGAGGAGGGATCTTTCACCCAATAGCGAAGGATTTGAACCAATTTTTCTAGATGGATGGGGTAGGGTATTAGTCCATTTGACACATAATTTAAATGTGGAAATTTGCCCTCTAAAAAAGGAAATATTGAATGAATTGATCGTAAATTATGAGATTTTACTATTTCTGATCTTTCTAAAGAGGATACTAATCGTAAGGAAAATGGAATTTCCACAATAACTGCAAATCCCTCCGATATCATTTGAAAATACAAATTTTTGTTATACCTAAAAAATGTATTTTGGTTAGAATCATTAGCGGAAATACTCAAATGATTCTGTTGATACATTCGAGTAATTAAACGCTTTACGATTAGTAAACTATATTTATTGTCATAACCCACATTTTCTAACAAAATGGATCTATTTAAGTCACGATCATGAGCAAATGTATAAATATACTCCCGAAAAATAAGTGGGTATAGGAAGTTATTTTTTCGAGATCTATCTATTTCTAAATTTCTTTGAGATTTCTCTATTTTCATTTTTAATTCGATTTGATTGAAGCAAAGATAGGGGGTTTATTGGGTTATTAAATGATACATAGTGCGATACCATAAAAACAAAATAGTATAATATAAAAAGAATAGATACCTCGGAAATAGTTAAACTCACCAGCGGACCCTCTAATCCTCTCTTTTTTTCATCTAATTGGTTTATGTTCCTTTCTAATTGGTTTATGTTCATTATAGGGTAATAGGTGACTAGAAATCCTTTACTTTTTCAAGTCAATCACTCTTTTTTGATTTTGGAAAAAAAATTGCTTTATCAATATACTTTTTCTTCTACACATTCAATTTCCCTTCATAGTGGAGAATAGCTAATAGTTAGGACTCATTAAAAAAATCGAAAATACACTCAAGAAAAAGCTTTTCCCGCACCAGGCACTAATCTATTTTTAACGTCTAATTAGATCGGAAAATCATTCAAATTAAGAACGGGAGCTCGTTGCTTTTTTATTTACCTATAATTGGAGCCGCAGAGCTCTGTCCATTTATTAACTCGACCAAATCCCAACTTTGAATTTGAATTGATTTGTTTTTATGTTATGCACCAAGAATTCAAACAAAGTTTGTTTGGAGCGGATCCGGTAAGAATCAAATATTCTCTGAATTCTCCATTGATACGACATGCTGTTTTTTCCATTCATTCCTTTCAGGATCAGTCGTGGTCTTACAAATAATACCGCTGGTATGGACGAATCTCTTTCTTCGTACAAATGTGTAAAAGCTGTTAGCCGCACTTAAAAGCCGAGTACTCTACCATTGAGTTAGCAACCCCAATCCCAAATATAAATAAAATAATTAGGATAAAATAATTAGGTTATGTAGATAGAATCAAAATCAAAAATCAAAAGAAATCAAAAAGAATTAATAAAAAGATTGAATCGTACGACACAATCAAAACATTAAACTAACAAGAAATGAACACGAAATGAAATAGAAAAATTTATAAAATTTCGAATTGATTCGGATAAAAAAATAGATAAAGTTAAATAAAGTCAAAATTGATAGATTATCTCTTGTTTCTTATGCTATCTATTCTTCTATTTACTATTTAAAATTGAAAATAAAAAAAAAAAAGACTTTTATATCACAGCAAATCCAATAAACCTATCATTTCAAAATCTAATAAACCTATCATTTCATTGGAATGAAAAACCAAACCGCTGGAATAGATATAAATCAATCTACAGATAAGATCTAATTACCCAGATCGGATTATATTTATTTGATACACTGTTGTCAATATGGTGTTAATAAAAAAATATCCAATGAAAAAAACAAAAGAATTAATTCAAATTAACCCCTTATTTTATTGAATCATATAAATATTTTTTGATTTCCAATATAAATATTAGCAAACCAATAAGATAAGACAAGATAAGACGAAGAAATAAGTAGTTCTCTTCGAATCTTCATCTTCAAGTGGCTCGATAGGACCGAGTCATCAATCTCACACTTCTTCAAGTACGGAAGATATTAGGTTGTTCAAAAAAACAATCTTTATTTTAATATCTATAATTTTGATATAGAAAAGAATATAGGCTCTGGGACGGAAGGATTCGAACCTCCGAATGGCGGGATCAAAACCCGTTGCCTTACCGCTTGGCCACGCCCCATTTCTATATTTGATTCAAAACTAATAAAACTAATATTGGTATTGGTTCTTTGTCAATTCCTACCCCCCAAAATATCTATGAACTAGATTAGCTTGTTATTCGTATTTTGATATGTGTAGATATAGAATTAAACTGAATTTATTGATCATAATATAGAATTCCATTAAGATATTGTATGAAAATATGATTTCTTTTATTCTTTTTTTAGCTGATAATTGAAGGATTTTTGATTGGCTGAGTTTAAAGTTTTTTGTCTACCTTAAACTCTATTTTATATTAATTTATATCCATTTTTATATGAATATTAATAACTCAGTCAAAATACAATTATCTTCAAGAACAAAATGTTTGTTATGCTTAATATTTTAAATTTGATTTGTATCTGTCTTAATTTTGCCCTTTATTCAAGCAGTTTTTTCTTCACAAAATTGCCTGAAGCCTACGCTTTTTTGAATCCAATCGTAGATATTATGCCAGTAATCCCTCTGTTCTTTTTTCTATTAGCCTTTGTTTGGCAAGCTGCTGTAAGTTTTCGATGAAATTTTGAATACTATCCTAGAATAATTAATAATTCATGAGTTATTCAAGAGAAAAAATTCTACTAATTGATAAGATCAGATAAGTCTTCTAGTTCTTTCTAGTTCTTTATAGTCTAGGCCCTGGATTCAAACATTGAAGTTATTGTATAAACGTGAAAAATCTGGATTACCTACCCCATCTCCTCATTCTGAACTTTTTTCCATTCTATTAAAAGAAACCTATTCGGTTAGATCCACCCGAAATATGGAATTTTCGGTATAAAAGCAAATTTTTGGCACACAAGACTCGACTCTTATTACATCTTATTACAAATGAATTTAGAAAAATGCTTTTCTATTTCGAAAAAGTTCTAGAAACCACTTCATTTCTTGGTGTCAAAATGGGATATATGGTATAAATATAGAGAATCTATTTTCTTTTTTTCCAAACAAAAAAAAAGATCTTGGAGATTGTCTAATGCTTACTCTCAAACTCTTTGTTTACACAGTAGTAATATTCTTTGTTTCCCTTTTCATCTTTGGATTTTTATCTAATGATCCAGGGCGTAATCCTGGACGTGAAGAATAAAAAAAAAATAAGGCTTTTTCCTTGCTTGATTTTTATTAAATGTTCTTAGAATTTTATCTATTCTACATCTTTAACTATTATATATAAAATAAAAAAAAAAATAAATAAAGAAAAAGATTTGAAAAAAAATACGAAGTCATCAACGGAACCGGAAAGAGAGGGATTCGAACCCTCGGTACGAATAACTCGTACAACGGATTAGCAATCCGACGCTTTAGTCCACTCAGCCATCTCTCCCAATTGAGAAAAGATAATTACTATCTTACATTACACAACAATACACAACAAGTAGGGCTTGAAAAAAAAGTCCTTCTTCATATACTTTTTTTTTTTTTTATCTTTTTTATTACTATATTATTAGTATAATACTTCTTATATTACTCTTAATATATTAGTATTCTAATTAGTATTATAGTAATTTACTATTTAATTACTATTCTATACTATTCTATATTTAATTATTATTCTATTAATTATTCTAATTATTAAGATTAGAATTATATATATATATATATTTTTAATCTATTCTTTTTTTTTTTCATTTCGTCCGAAAAGTCTTTTTTTATTTCCACGTCCTGGCCCGTGTCACGGGCCATTTTTTATTTTTTGTTGCAACAAATTAGATAAGATAAAAAAAGTTATTTTATTTGATTCAAAAATACTTGTTATTGGAATTTTTCCATTCTTCTAATATAGAATCAATGCAACGAGTCTTCTTTTCCTAATCCTCATTAGGTTGCATGAGGAAATACAATACATCAACGCCCTAATTTTCATAATTCTTTTTTTTTTTTTTTATGACCCTATTGATTCTCTTACTCGACAAAAAGCTTGTTTATATACAATAATCGCAGCATAGCGGGTATAGTTTAGTGGTAAAAGTGCGATTCGTTCTATTAACCCTACTGCAAATAGTTAAGGGATCCGTCGGCGCATATTCCGATCAAAAACTTTATTTCTAAAAAGGATTAAATCCTTTACCTCTCAATGAAAAATTCGAGGAAGAATATATATTCTCGTGATTTGTATTCAAGAGTCAATTATAAATTGAAAAATTGGATTATGAGATTACGAAACATAATTTTTTTTTTATTGGATTAATACTTCCAATTGAATGAGTATGAGTAAAGGGCCTATGGATAAAGACAAAAAAGTGTATTTCTAATCGTAACTAAATCTTCAATTTTTTGTTTGTTTTGTATAGTCGAGATTGAAGCAAAATAAGTATTAAATGATGACTTTGGTTTACTATAGACATCGACATCTTGTTTTAGCTCGGTAGAAAT